AGGACTTTTATGTTTGAATCATAGTTAAAAAAATAAAACAGAATAGTATCAAGAAATTTGAAAAACTATTACTTAGGGTTATATAATTTTTATTCAATGGAATACGCAATTATAGAAGCCAGTGGTCGTCAATTTTGGGTAGAACCTAAAAAATTTATTGAGTTTAATAGGTTGATTCTTAACTAATTAAAGTTGATAATATACTTAATAATGTGCTTTTAGTAAAAATTTCAATTAATATTATTATTACTAAGGCAACCATTGCTACACGACCATTCAAAACTTCACTAACTAAGTAAAATCCCCATCTAGATTCGTAATCATTAGATTTTTTATAATTATTGTTCATAGTAAAGTAATATCAGGGTTATATAAAAAATTGCCATTAAAATTATGATAATTATAATAACACGTTTCTTATAATTTGGGAAAACAAAAAAGCTTTTCTCGGAGTATTAAAAATTGACACAATTTATATATTGAATCTATAATGAATGTAGGTAAGATTATTAAATAGTTTTTAGGTTTGTTTTCCTTAAGTTCTTATTAAATAATAAAAATAAATTAATATAAATGTTATGACAGACACCTTAATGTTAATGGTAGTAGCATCATTCGAATGGCCGTCACTTAACCCAAATGATTATACAAGAGCAGAAATGTTAAATCTTTTGATAACGGCTATGGTAGCAGGACTAAGGCAGTATTATTGGATTTTAACTTTACGTTTATCAATACAATGGTTTCCAAATATTAATCCTTATATTCACCCAATGTATTCATTATTACACGCTACAGATTTTTTCTTAAAAGAATTTGATGACATAGTACCTACTGTACTGGGTATGGATATGTCTTCCATGTGTGCATTTATTTTCCTTGAGTGGATAATAAGAACATTAGAGTCTATTACTTTTACAGAACCTCCTATTTTTTAGAAAGAGAAATTAAATATATTATAATAAACCTTATATTAGAAATGTTAAAAATAAGATTTAAACGTGGTGGTCGTAAAAAACAACCTTTTTATAGAATTGTGGTAATGGATGTTAGAACAAAAAGAGATGGAAAAGTATTAGAGGAATTGGGTTTTTATAACCCGATGGATAAAACTTTTCATATTAATCGTGAGCGAACAATTCTTAGACTAGCCAATGGTGTTCAACCCACAGAAGTTGTTAAAAATTTATTAAGAAAGTCTTCTGGATTTTAACGAAAAATAATATAAAATATAGGTAATTTATTGATGTTAAATAAGAGTGTCTATGTCTTTAAGATTCTTTGGAGCAAAAACTATTTAGGATTAGCTGTAGATAAAAAACTCCAAAATAATCGTACATTACCCATCACTACCTTTTTTTTTTGGCCTAGAGAGAATGGGTGGCAATTATTAAAAGAAGAATTATCCTATAAGCCTTGGATGTCAAAAGATGATTCAATTGATATATTAAATGCTTATACTGAGATTATAAATTATTGGTTATTAAATGTTAACGAAGTCGAGAGCATAACAAAATTAATAAAAGATAGCTCAAAATTCAAGTTTGAACTTTTGGCTAAATTTTAGTTTTAATTTTTAGTCATAAAAATAGTCTATCGACTATTTTTATAGTCTAAAAATATCCATGTTTAAATTTTATATCAGGCTTTAGTAGATGCTAAATAAAAATAGAAAAACCCTAAAAATTCTTTTTTTAATTAAAGATTTGGATCCCATTTTTTTCGAATTTTTAATTGATAACATAGAATACCCTAATAAAAAACTTACATTTACAAAAAACGAAAGTATTAAAATTCCCAATACAAATATTATATTATTTTTAACTTACTGCAATGTGTTTTCAAACAAACAATTAAATATACAATTACAAAATAAACCAACCGTTGATACAACGAGAGAGAATCTATTGTACTATATAAACAAAGGTAAACGAAGAATAACCGCAAAGGTTTTTAATAACGACTTAAAACAGCAGCTTCAAAAGAGCTTTTTTTTAAGTATTAACCAAACAAATTATAATGAAACAGTTTCTTCAGAAATTTTAACTTCTATTAAAACATTACAGAATTTTAATTTCATTTAATTCGAATAAAAAGAACTGGGGTAGGAGGATTCGAACCTACGAATGGCGGAGTCAAAGTCCACTGCCTTACCACTTGGCTATACCCCAAAAAGGATCCAAAAATTAATCTATAATATTCTCTGAGCTAGGAGGGATTCGAACCCCCGACACCGTGGTTCGTAGCCACGCGCTCTAGTCCACTGAGCTACAAGCCCTATATGAATATAATACATTACTTTACTATTTCATAATATAAGAAACAATTTTTAATCAAACTATTTATAATTCTTTTAAGTTTATTAGTAAATTGATTTAAATTTAAAAACATCAATATAATTAAAATGGTACGTTATAGAGGCCCGCGTTTAAAAATAATTAAAAGATTTGGTGACTTACCAGGTTTAACAAGAAAAGTAGTATTAAAAAAGCATAATGCACAAGGAAAAGAAACAGGTGACCAGAAAACTCCAAAAGCATCAGCTTATAAAATTAGATTGAATGAAAAACAAAAATTACGCTATAATTATGGGGTAACCGAATCACAATTATTAAGATATGTTAGGGAAGCAAGACGACGAAAGGGTTTAACAGGTTTTTTATTAATGCAACTTTTAGAAATGCGACTAGATAATATCATTTTTCGTTTAGGATTAGCCCCAACAATCCCTGCCGCAAGACAAATTGTTAATCACGGGCATGTACTAATAAATAAAAAAAGAGTTAATATACCTAGTTTCCAGTGTCGACCAAATGATTCTATTAGTTTCTCTGCAAAACCTAAAGCAATAGCGTTAATTAAATCCAATTTAAACCAAGGGGAAAACGCAACTTCAAATGATAATGTTTTAAATAGTCACTTAGAATTCGATCAAAAATTATTAACAGGTAAAATACTGAATTTAGTAAAACGTAAAGATCTTAGATTTAAAATTAATGATATGCTAGTTATTGAGTACTACTCAAGACTTGCGTAAAAATTAAAGTAAATATTTGTTTTGTTATAAATAAAAAGAGAGGCTTATCCTCTCTTTTTGTTCCTAGCTCTAGTTTATTTTTTTTGCTTCTTCCTCTTTATCTATAACTAAACCTTCTATTGTTGTTGAAAGTTTTCTTGATAAAGCCATTTCACTATTTGATTTTGAAGGTTCAACCATAGGGTAACAATTCTCATCTTCTAGTACATTACATTCAAGTAGGACAGGTTCAGGCCCCTCTAGGGTATCGCGTAATGTGGGCCATATTTCCGATTGGCGTTCAGTATACATACTTTTAATACCATAGGCATTTGCAAGTACATCAAATTTTGGTGCTCCTTCTACCATATTAGAGTGAGAATATCGACTTTCATAAAATGTTTCTTGCCATTGACGTACCATTCCTTGCCAATGATTATTAATAATAATAATTTTAATTCGTAACTTATATTTAGAAATTGTTCCTAATTCTTGTAAATTCATTTGGAAACTAGAGTCCCCAGTAATACAAATAATATCTTCTTTTGGGTAAGCCACAGCTGCACCAATAGCAGCAGGTAAGCCAAACCCCATCGTACCTAAACCAGCACTAGATAACCATTTACGTCGTTTACATTTTGTATACTGCGCAGCCCACATTTGGTGTTGACCAACATCTGTAGTAATTATTGCATAAGGTCTAATATCTGTTAATGTTTTAATAACAGTTTGAGGTAATAAAACATCATCAACCGTTTTAGGCAATAATGAATAATCTCCTGGGATTGGTAGTAATGGGAACTCCTGCTTCCATTCTATAGTCTTTTTATACCATTTTTTAAATTCTTTACGAAGAGGTTTCTTAAGCCATCTATGTTCTGGTCGATCCATCAATAGAAGAAACTTTGTTAAGATTTTTTTAATATCACCTACAATACCAATACCAACATTTTTATTTTTACCAATTTCTGCCTCATCAACATCAATATGGATAATAAAAGCTTTACAAGCAAAATCTTGCAATTTCCCAGTAACTCTATCATCAAATCTAGCACCAACCGCAATTAATAGATCACAATTTGCTACTGAGAAATTAGCATACACAGTACCATGCATACCTAACATGCCCAAAGATAATCTATTATTTTCATTGAATGCTCCTTTTCCTGTTAAAGTTGTTGTCACAGGAATTTGATAGCGATAAGCAAACCGAGCTAATTGACGCCCTGCTTGTGAGCTTACAACTCCACCACCAATATATAATAACGGTCTTGAAGATTCTGACAGCCTTTGTAAGGCCATTCTTATTTTGTCAGTTTGGTTCTTAAATTTATATCTCCAACCTAAGACTTTATGTACAGTTGTTGCATAGCAGGGGATAAACCTTTTTATTTTTTCTAAACCTACATTTTTTGGTATATCAATTAAAACTGGACCAGGTCTTCCATTTTGAGAGACGTATATTGCTTCTGCAAGAATTTGAGCCATAAACCTAGATTCCAGAACAACATAAGAATGTTTAACTAAAGATAAAGTTATTCCATAAATATCAATTTCTTGAAAAGCATCAGTCCCAAGGAATTGGGTTCCTACTTGCCCAGTTAGAACTATCATTGGGATTGAGTCTAAGTAAGCGGTTGCAATACCAGTAACTAAATTAGTTGCACCTGGACCTGATGTGGCAAAACAAACACCAACTTGCCCACTAGATCTACTAAAGCCATCTGCAGCATGTGTTGCAGCTTGTTCATGCCTTACAAGATAATGTTTGATAAATTTTTTGTCTTCCCAAAAAAACAATTCATCATAAATAGGTAATATAGCTCCTCCAGGGTACCCAAAAACTGAATGGATTTCACTACGGACTAATGTGTCAAAAAGAGCAAATGCTCCAGTATGAAGATATAAACTTTTCTCTTCAATTTCTTGGATATCTTTAAAAAGATCCACTTTTTTTATATTTTTCTTTTCTATAATACTTGAGCTTTGGTTATAATAGCTTTTTTCAGGCGTATTTGGCATACCAAGCGTAGTTGACTGCAATCTTTGATTACGGTCTAATTCCCCGCGTCGTGAACTACGTCTTTTAAAATAATCCTTCTTTGAATATTTCATTTGAGTATTTCGAAAAGGGCTTTTTGAAAAATAATATATTTGTTGTTCTATTTTTTCTGTTGGTTCTATTTCTTTTGATTTTAATTCTGGTTCAGAGTTTTCCCCATAGTAGGGCATTAAGTTAAAAAATTGTTGAGTTGTCATAAATTAATTATTTTTAAATATAATAATAAAGTAAGTGTAATAAATTAATTTACTCTATACTTAGCATTCCTTTTAAAATGCAAAATAAAGTAATTAAAATACTTATTAAAAAAAAATATATTATTTTCTTATCATTAAACTTTTTCAACTGTTCAATAATAGGTGTTAATAATATTAAAATTAACCCTAGCATTGAAGATATAAAAAATCTTGGATAACGTAATAAATTATCCCAAAAAACCATTTATTAACCCTTTTATTTGTTTATTTATTTTATTGACACTCTTCTTAATAAAAATTTTATTCTGAAACCAAGATGATTAAAAAAGTAAACATTTAGTTTATAGTTCAATCAAAAAAATTAGAAAACAAATTAATTCTACAATATAATCGTATTAGAGAACTAATTTGTTTTACTCTAGCATATAGCTTATAATATAGAAAATAAAAATCGATATTTGTATTGAATTCTACAAATGGTTATATAGTAAAGTATAAAAAGTATAGACTTTTTTATTTTGTTATATAGAGAGTAATATAGTATTATACTATAACTCTATCTGATATCTGACACAAGTCTTAAAAATTTACAAAAAAATAACCTATTTATGACACTACTTATTCTTGGAGGAACCGGAACCTTAGGTCGACAAATTGTTAGGAAAGCTTTAGAAAATGGTTTTCAAGTTCGTTGTATTGTTCGTAACAAAAGAGCGGCCAATTTTTTAAAAGAATGGGGTGCTGAATTAGTTTATGGTGATTTAACAATACCAGAAACTTTACCACTTTCCTTTCAAGGTGTGACAGCCATAATTGATGCATCGACTACAAAACCTGAAGATAATACTGAATTAATACATGTAGACTGGTATGGTAAATTAATTGTAATCGAATTATCGAAATATGCTCAACTAAAACGCTTTATATTCTTATCCATTTTGAATTCGGAGAAGTATCCTTATATAACTTTAATGCAAATGAAATATAGGATAGAAAAGTTTATAAAAAGTTCAACAATCCCATTTACTATTTTTAAATACGCTGGCTTTTTTCAAGGACTTATCTATCAATATGCAATACCTATTTTAGAACAAAAATCTATTTTAGTTACATTAGAATCACCAACAATTGCTTATATAGATACTCAAGATGCTGCATTTTTTTGTATAAAAAGTTTATCCATTAAAGAAACCGAAAATAAAATATTTGCTACTGGAAGCTCTCAAGCTTGGAAATCAGAGGAAATTATTGAGCTTTGTGAAAAGCTGTCGGGTCAAAAGGCAAAAACTCAAACAGTTCCTGTATTTCTTTTAAAAGTTTTTAGACAAATAACAGGGTTTTTTGAGTGGAGTCTTAAAATTAGTGATCGTTTAGCATTTATTGAAGTAATAAATAATACTCAAAATTTTGCATCTTCAATTCAAGAAACCTATGACTCATTAGATATTAATAAAAAAGAAGTATTAGAGTTAGATTTTTATTTCCGAGAATACTTTGAAATGATGCTTACTCTTTTAGAAAAATTAAATGCTAGTCAAATAAAAAAAACCCAAACTTCTATAATTTAATTACGATAATATGAATCATGCTATTTTTGTTGTAAAAGTTATTGAAAAACCAGTCCATTTAATTTATAAGGAATCCCAAGCTATGGAAATAAAAGTAAAATTTCCAGCTCCTCGACAAAAAAATTCTACAAATGAATTGACACTTTTACTTTGGGGTGATTATAAAAATGATTTTGTAAAATATTATAAAACAAAAGATTATTTAATAATTGAAGGGACACTTACATCAAAGGGTTATGCTAATGAAGACAATGAGATAAATGAAGTAAAAATTATTGTTAAAAAACTTTACCCATTCCTATTAATATAAAAATGGGTAAAATTTTTTAACATTTATAATTATAATGTTGAACAATAATTAAAGTTGAGTATAGAAAACTTAATAAATTTCCTTATACTTAGCTTTAATTATTATTATAAGAAATAATAATTCAATTAATCAATTGGACGCATTGAAAGCACAGCCTCTGTTTGTCGGTTTATACCTTTTTCAAAACCTGCAGCAGCAGCTCTTGAACGACCAGAATGCCACCAATGACCAACTAATAAGAAGAAACCTAGGAAAAAGTGAGATGTAGTTAACCAAGAACGAGGTGATACATAGTTTACAGAATTTATTTCAGTAGCTACACCACCAACAGAATTTAAAGATCCTAATGGAGCATGAGTCATATATTCAGCTGCTCGACGTTCTTGCCAAGGTTGAATATCATTTCTGATTTTATTAATATCTAAACCATTAGGACCACGTAAAGGTTCTACCCATGGAGCACGTAAATCCCAAAAACGCATTGTTTCACCACCAAATATGATCTCACCACTAGGTGATCTCATTAAATATTTTCCTAAACCAGTAGGTCCTTGTGCCGAAGCAATATTTGCACCTAATCGTTGATCTCTTACTAAGAAAGTAAATGCTTGTGCTTGAGAAGCTTCTGGACCAGTAGGACCAAAGAATTCACTTGGGTAAGCAGTATTGTTATACCATACAAAAATAGAAGCAGTTATACCCATAATAGATAAAGCAGCTAAACTATAAGATAAATAAGCTTCCCCAGACCAAACAAATGCTCTACGTGCCCAGGCAAATGGCTTAGTTACGATATGGAATACACCACCAATAACACAAAGCGCACCAACCCATATATGGCCACCTACAAGATCTTCCATATTATCAATTGAAGCAATCCAACCATCACCACCAAATGGTGATTTGAATACATATCCAAAAATAATAAAAGGGTTTATAGTTGGGTTATCAATAAACCTAACATCTCCACCACCTGGTGCCCAAGTATCATATAACCCATAGCTAAATAGGTTACCTGGCATAGCTCGGAAAGCAAATAGTAAAGCACCTAAACCAAGAAAGATTAAATGGATTCCTAAGATAGAAGTCATTTTATTTTTATCACGCCAATCGTAACCAAAAAACGGGAATGATTCTTCTAGTGTGTCTGGACCAATTAATGAATGGTAAATCCCACCAAAACCTAGTACAGCTGAAGAAACTAAATGTACAACTCCAACCACAAAGTATGGGTAAGTGCTTACAATTTCTCCACCAGGGCCTACACCCCAACCTAAAGTTGCTAAATGAGGGATTAAAATAAAACCTTGTTCGTATAAAGGTTTTTCAGGGATGAAATGAGAAACTTCAAATAACGTCATCGCACCTGTCCAAAAAACCATGATACCTGCATGGGCTACATGTGCACCTAATAATTTACCAGATACATTAATAAGACGAGCATTACCAGACCACCAAGCAAAACCTGTAGATTCAATGTCTCTACCTGCTACAATATTAAAGGGCGTTTCCACGTGGTAGAACCTCCTCAGGGAATACAAAGTTTTCATGTGGCTGATCTTGTGCAGCCATCCAAGCACGGATACCTTCGTTTAATAAAATATTTTTAGTATAGAATGTTTCAAATTCTGGATCTTCAGCAGCACGAAGCTCTTGTGATACAAAATCATAAGCTCTTAAATTAAGAGCAAGTCCTACAATCCCGATAGCGCTTGTCCATAAACCTGTTACAGGTACAAAAAGCATAAAGAAATGTAACCAACGCTTGTTTGAGAAAGCTACTCCAAAAATTTGTGACCAAAAACGGTTTGCTGTTACCATAGAATAAGTTTCTTCTGATTGTGTTGGTGTAAATGCACGGAAAGTATTCGCAGCATCTCCATCTTCAAATAAAGTATTCTCTACAGTAGCACCATGGATAGCACATAATAATGCCCCACCTAAGATACCAGCTACACCCATCATATGGAATGGGTTTAATGTCCAGTTATGGAATCCTTGTAAAAATAATAAAAAACGGAATATCGCAGCTACCCCAAAACTTGGAGCAAAAAACCAACTCGCTTGTCCTAATGGATATAATAAGAAAACAGAAACAAAAACCGAAATCGGTCCAGAAAAAGCTATCGCGTTATAAGGACGAATCCCAACTAAACGAGCAATTTCAAACTGACGTAAGCAAAACCCAATTAGTGCAAATGACCCATGTAGTGCTATAAAAGCCCACAGACCACCAATTTGGAACCAACGTGTGAAATTACCCTGAGCTTCTGGTCCCCATAAAAGTAAAAGGGAATGTCCCATACTATTAGATGGTGTTGAAACTGCCGCAGTTAAGAAATTACAGCCTTCTAAATACGAAGTTGCTAACCCATGTGTGTACCATGAAGTAACAAAAGTCGTTCCAGTAAACCAGCCCCCAAGTGATAAATAAGCACAAGGAAACAGAAGTAACCCTGACCAGCCTACAAAAACAAAACGATCTCTTTTTAACCAGTCATCTACAAGGTCAAATAACCCACTACGCTCTGTTTGTCCAATTGCAATAGTCATACGTTAATTACTAAGTATTAACTGCAAGGAATAATAAAGTAGATAATAGAAAAATTTTAAATAAAATGATTAATATCAGACTTACCTAATCAGCTAATTTATTTTTGTTATAAAATACTTAAAACTTTTTTATTGTTCTTTTAATGGGTAAGATATCTATCTAAACAATATTTTTCTTTACCAAGTATTCTATAACCGTTGCCTACTCTAAGGAATAAATTGAATAATTCAATAATTAAAGAAGCTCCCCAGGTAGGATTTGAACCTACGACCAATCGGTTAACAGCCGATTGCTCTACCACTGAGCTACTGAGGAATTGTGTTTGTTATAACTAACAATTTAGTATACATTCAATTTACTTAATTGGTCATAGCTTGAAAGTATAAGGTATATCAAATTAAAACTATGTTATTTAAGGTTATCTGAAATTTTTTTTAATAGGCTCGAATGTTATCCTTTGATATTTGGTTAAATCTTCCATTTTAAAGATTTAACTAAATACCAAAATATATACCTATTAATAAATATGTTCGTGTTTTGGGGATTTAGAAATAGTTTTTTATTTCTAGCTAATGGCAGGTTTTAACCAGTCGTAACCTTTTTCTTCCAATAAATTCGCTAAACTAGCATCACCTGTTTTAATAATTTGCCCATCTTGCATAACATGAATAAAGTCTGGTCTTATATATTCTAATAATCTTTTATAGTGTGTAATCAGAACAACACTTTTACTTTTATTTTCCATTAGTGTATTAATTGTTTCAGAGATAGACTTTAGTGCATCAATATCTAAACCTGAATCTGTCTCATCAAGGATCCCTAATTTTGAATCCAATAAAGCAAATTGTAGAATTTCATTTCGTTTTTTCTCTCCTCCTGAAAACCCTTCATTTACATTCCTAGAAATAAAGCTTTCATCTAATTTAACCATTTTTAATTTTTCTCTTAACAATTCATAAAAAAACAAGGGGTTTACTTTTGGTAAATCCATTGAGACTTGTTTTGCATTATAAATTGCTTGAAGAAATTCTTGATTATCTACTCCCGCAATCTCTACTGGGTACTGGAATGCTAAAAATAAACCTAAATGGGAGCGTAAATCTGGGTCTAAGTCACAAATGTTTTGTCCTTGAAATAAAATTTCTCCTTCCGTTACCTCATAAGATGGGTGACCGGCAATGACTTTTGAAAGAGTACTCTTCCCAGAACCATTTGTCCCCATTATAGCATGTATTTCTCCCTCAAAAATACATAAATCAACTCCTTTTAAAATTTTATTACCATCAATATTTGCATGTAAATTTTTAATTTCTAAAAGTGGGACTTTATTATTCTGGATCATCCTACGCTCCCTTCTAATTTTATACGTAATAAATGCTCAACTTCTGAAGCAAACTCAATAGGTAACTCATCAAAAACAACTTTACAAAAACCAGTTAGTATTAACGTAACCGCATCTTCTGCATTAATACCACGCTGTAATAAATAAAAAAGCTGCTCTTCCCCAACTTTCGAAGTGGAAGCTTCATGTTCTATTTTAGAAGTTGAATTTTGTACCTGTATGTAAGGGAAAGTATTTGCTTGAGCATCTGCACCAAACAAAAGTGAATCACATTGAGAAAAATTTCTACTATTTAAAGCTTTTGTACCGATTTTAACTAATCCACGATAACTATTTTTTGAAAAACCACTAGATATTCCTTTGGAGATTATTTGGCTTTTTGTATTAGACCCAACATGGATCATTTTAGTACCTGTATCAGCTTGCTGCATATTAGTTGTTAAAGCTACTGAATAGAATTCTCCTTGGGATTGGTTACCAATTAAAACACAACTAGGGTATTTCCAAGTAATAGCAGATCCTGTTTCAACTTGTGTCCAAGATATTTTCGAGTTTTCCCCTATACATAAACCACGTTTAGTAACAAAGTTATAAATCCCACCGATTCCATTTTTGTCACCTGCATACCAATTTTGGACTGTTGAGTATTTTATTTCTGCATTTTTTAAAGCAATTAACTCTACAATAGCCGCGTGTAATTGGTTAGTGTCATATTGTGGGGCTGTACAACCTTCTAGATAACTAACATAACTTCCTTCTTCTGCTACGATTAGGGTACGTTCAAATTGTCCTGCTTCTTTATTATTGATACGGAAATATGTTGATAATTCTAATGGGCATTTTAAATTTTTTGGGATATAACAAAATGACCCATCTGTAAATACGGCTGAATTTAATGCAGCAAAAAAGTTATCCCCAGAGGGTACTACAGTACCTAGAAACTGTTTTATTAAATGAGGATAAGTTTTAATAGCTTCTGAGATAGGACAAAAAATAACACCATATTTTTCTAATTCTTCTTTAAATGTTGTTGCGATTGATATACTATCAAAAACTGCGTCCACTGCAACGTTTGATAAACGCTTTTGTTCATTTAGGGAGATCCCTAGTTTATCAAAAGTATCCCTTATTTCAGGATCAACTTCATCTAAATTAGCTAAGGTTTTTTTTGTTTTTGGTGCAGAATAATAAACAATTTTTTGGTAATCCATTTCCAAAAAATCTAATTTAGCCCAAGCGGGGCTTTTCATTTTTCGCCATTTTTTTAATGCTCCTGTTCGGAAATGGAACATATAATCAGGTTCATTATTTTTTTTAATAATATTTCTTATTATATTTTCATTTAAACCTGGTGGAAGCGTTTCAGTTTCAATATCAGTAGAAAACCCATATTTATATGGTTGGTTTACAAGTTGTTGCAATGTAGCATTTGAGTCATTCATATTTATCGCTCCAAAAATTAAATATAGATAAGATTATTTATTTGTTATAACTTTTTTTAAACTTTAAAAAACGTTTATATAATTTTTATTGGTTAAGAAGAACTAGTACTTTAGAATTATTACAAAATTTATATTATGAGGTTAAAAAAAGTCAAATTTTTTATTTCTTTTAAACTCATAATATAACTTTTAATTGAAGAATTTTCTTCAATTAAAAGTTATATTATTTAACGTTTAACTTCAACGCATCTTTGGAAAACAAATCTATTATTGTTGTTATTTGTTGTAAGAACTTTTGATCTAACAAAACCTAAATCAAGGGCTTGGTTTATTGTTTCAGAGTAACTGTAGTTTAATTCAAGTTTTTTTAAAAAATTACTGATTATTTCTTTTTGTGTCCAAGATTGAGAATCTGTAACTATATCATAAGATAAGTTATTAGATTTAAAAGCTAGATAGTTCTGATAAGAATTTTCATATATACTAGACTTTAAATTCTTTGAAAAAATTACAGGAACCTCAATAATATTATTATTATTATGTTCTACATAAGGGTATCCAAGTTTATTTATAACTTTCTTTAATACATTGGGGTTTGTATATTTCGTTTTAATAGATGTGTAATGAGACATTTTATTCTATTTTGTTTGAAACGTATTTAATAAGCTAAAAGATTTGGGTATATTTACATATACTAAGGATACTAAATCTTTTAAAGAGCGTCAAGATTCCTATTGCAAATTATATAAATTTTTTTGATTAATGAGCAGGCTCAGAAGGAATTGAACCTACATTAGAAACTTAGAAGGTTTCGGTCTTTATCCATTAGACGATGAGCCCATTAAGGTAAGGAAGTAAGAATTGGGCAGTACTGGACTTGAACCAGTGACCCTCTGCTTGTAAGGCAGACGCTCTACCACTGAGCTAACTGCCCTTAATCTTACTTTCTCGACATATATTATACAACATAATTATCTTGGCTGTATTTCTTAATACAATTTGGGACCAACGGAATATTATTATGTTGTTAACAAATTTAAAAATAATGTCTTAAAAATTAGGTTAAACAAATTGAAAGTCCCGATAAAACAATTCTTATTTTAAACAAATATTTATATATAAAAATATTATTAACCGGTAGTGAGACAAAAATGTTTAAATAATAATTTACCATTTAATACATAAATATTAATTATATAAAACGTATAAAAAATTTTAGCTGGTGAAAGGACTTGAACCTTCAACCTACTGATTACAAATCAGTTGCTCTACCAATTGAGCTACACAAGCATTTATTTGTTAACTCTAATTACTAATTCTACACTTACAATTGAATTTATAAAAATTATTATTTTAGACCTAAGTATCGAGGGTGAATGACGGGACTTGAACCCGCGGATGGCGGAATCACAACCCACTGCCTTAACCACTTGGCTACACCCACCTTGATACCTATAATATACTGTATAGATATACTAATGAAAAATTAAACAAATGAAAATAAAAATTTTTTTTTTACTTGTGTCTTTAAACGGTTGCGAATATAAAGTATATATGACGCAACCCTCTCAAGTATTTGATCTTTTAGAATTCTTTAATCACCAGAAAGAACTTGTTATAATTCAACATAACGGGAAAATTAATAATCCTTTAAACAAAAATATTCAATACCTAAGACAAAAAGATAAAGTTGAAATTATTACAATTGTTGGCGGTGGCTAAAAAGTTACTTTACTAAAGTTACTGAAACTCTACCTCGCTCTGTATCCTTATAAATAATTTTTATAGGTATCTGATCACCAACTTTGTATAACGAAGAAAGATTTTTTATTTTATTGTGGTTTTGGGAAATTTCAGAAATATGTAAGAAACATTTTATTCCTAAAACATTAATAAAAATACCGAAATCTCTTATAGAGGTAATATTACCTCTATATATTTCCCCAATGTATAAATTTTTATTTACTTTATTAAATATAGCTAACCTTGAACTAACATGAGCAATATGAAAATAATCTTTAACTTCAAGAAATTTAAATGGCATAAAAAGATTTTTATTATTTGTCCTTAGATAATATTTTGGAATATTTAAATTTAATACAAAAAATCTCAAGCCATTAAAAATCACAAGCTTTCCTTTTCCTAGAGGTTTTTCAATTTTGGCATAAATAGTCATATTTGTAAAATCAATTTGTCTAAGACGATTCCACAAGTAAATTGACTCTAAACGCTTTAAAGAAACAATTATCCGCCTAGGATTATTAGTAATATCAAGAATCAAAAATTCACCAACAAAATTGGTATTTAATAACTCACGTGGGTCCATTGTAGGATAAATAGAAATTTCTTTTAATGGTAAAAAACATATTTGTTCTAACCCAAGATCAACTAAAGCATAATTGGATTCTATTCCTATTATAATACCAGCTAATATATCGTTTTTTTTTATTTGGTAACTATACTTTGACAAAATTAGACCAAATTTATTAAAATCAAATTTTGATGTGATGGTAGGTAGCGACATAATTTTTTATTATTTTTATTCGATAATAAGAATCGATATATACAAAATTTATTCTTGGAATTTTATATCATAATGTTTTTCTAAGTAAAATATAATAGGGTTAATGAGTTCTGCTACTTCATCACTGGATAATGTTCGAATTTTAGATTGGAATTGTAATTTAAAACTTAAACTACAATAGCCTTTTTTTATAGGTTCCTTGGCATAATAATCAAATAGACTTACAGATTTCAGTAAGGGCTGCCCAAATTTATAAATTATTTGTTCAATTTCATGAGAAAATATAGATTTTTTTACTATAAAACTTAAATCGACATTAGAGATAGGATATGAGGAATATGGCAAATAATTAATCAAAGTTTTACTTTGTGAAAAATGATTTAATACTTCTAGATCCATTTCAAATAAGTAAATTTTTTTACTTATATTATTCTTCAAAGCTAAAGTTGGGTGTATTTGGCCGAAAACACCTAATTTTTTTTTCCCTATAAATAACTCAGTGGTAAGATTAGGGTGGAATTTTGTTGCATAATTATTTACCGGGTTCCAATAAATTGATACTGGAATATTTAATCTTTTGAGGAAATTTTCAAGAAGACCTTTAGCTTCGAACCAATTTATAGTTGAATTTTCCTTACCCCAATTAGAACGGAAATTTTTCCCTCCAAAAACCCCGCTAATAACTTCTACTTCTTTTTTATCTCCATTAACTAAATGTTTATAAACTCTCCCTAATTCAAAAGTTTCAAAACTTTTTCCAATATTTTTTTGGTTAAACTGTATTTTTTCTATCAAACCGTCTAACAAGGTTAACCTTAAAGCAGACGATTCATTAAAGAGTGGATTTTTTAATCTTATTTCATCTTCGGAATTTTTCTTCATTAATATAGAATGAATACTTTCGTTAAAACCTAAATTTATAAAATAGTTCCTTAATTGTCTTTTAAGTTTTTCAATTTTGGTCAAATAACCTATTTGGTTATTCCTTAAATTTAAAGGTTCAAATTTATTAAACCCAACAGTTCTTACAACTTCTTCTATAACGTCTACTTCTCTCTCAATATCAAGCCTTCTGGTTAAAGGAATAAATAAATAGCAATTTTGACCTGTTTCAAAACGAACTTTAAAATTAAGCAATTTTAAATTTGTTATTATTTGGAAATTACTTAACTCAGTATTTATATTATAAGGTCCTGTTAATCTCTTTAGGTTTTCATAAACAATTTTTATTTTTTTTTCAGATTGTTCTACATACCTAGAAAACAACGAAGAGTTATTTTTTAAATTTAAAAAAAGGTTTTTATTAGTACTTGTATCTTCAAACTTTATATTCTGGGTCCAAAATATATGCATTAACCTTAAATGTGCTTGTTCAATTAAATTTAAGTCCGTTTGTTTCTCAAGCTTGATTGAATAATCGGTTCGCAGACCTAGAATCTTTGATGATTTTTTTACTTTTTTTGAATCATATAAACCATATTGAAGTATTACATATGATGTGTTTGTGTTTACAAGAGTATGGTAATTTTGAATTAAACCTGCTATAGAAATCATTTTATTATTAATATTTAAAACTAAAACATCTTTAGTTAATTCTATTGTTTTTGATTCTTCTATAGGGAATAAAGACTTTTCAGCGGCATAATTAGGAACAAAAACTATTTCTGACGTTGCTGTAAGTTGCTGTAAAGTCTCGAGATCATAAGCAAAAAAAACTTGTCCCGTTTCTAATAGTAAATAATTTATAGTATCTATAATATTATTAATCGGTTTAAACCCCATTAATAACAATCGTTTTTTTATCCAATAAGGAGATTCTTTTATTCTTAACTTTTGGCTTTTCATATTGAATAAAGTTATGCAGTCGTCAGAATGTAAGAGATTCTCGCTTGTTAAATTTTTTATGACTTTGCTAAAAGATTTTTTTTGCAAATAACGTTCCCATAAAGAGTATTCCCATTTTAATATTTTATAATGCTTAAAACATTCAAAATCCCTACTTTTTAGTAAGTTTCTATAATTAATACTCTGATTATAAAAACCTTGTTTTGAATTTAACGTTTTTTTATACGAATTCAATAAAATTAAGGGTTTTATATTGTTAGGTGTTTGCAAAAATAAATTAGAATTAAAAAGAGCAGTTATTTCAGTTATTAACCCTCTCATATTTGAAACATCGGCCCTATTTGCGGTAAAACTAATGTCTAAAATAAGATCGTTACTTTTAAAATTTTTTTTCTTATCTATACTTTCAATTTCAAAACCTGCAAGAGTTAATCTATTAACTAAATCAATTAAAGTTAAATTTTGTAGTCCTATTAGCTCCTGTACCCATTTTAAAGAAATATACATAAAATTTTATAGTAATTAAAAAATAGATAGATACATATATGTGATAATCTTAGCTCAATTGTATTTTAAGATTGAATTCGCCAAAGAGATAATTTTTTTAAGCCCTAGTAAATGTCAAATTATTCTCATCTGAGTATCTTTCCATGAATCTCATAAAACGATCCCATGCTTCAGCATTTTTCATAATATAAAGTGCTTGGAGTGTTTTTGGTTTACCCTCAATAAACTTGGCATTAAGATCTTTTGTACTTAATGTCCCTTCCTTATCGATTAAAAACATCCCTGTTATTTCACTTTCTGGATTCACTACTGTGTAAAATAAACTAGCATCTTCAAAAATAAAAGTTGCCGTACCTGTAGTCCCATCTGTTGACCGTGTTATATTAATAGTAGGTATAGTAGTTTCTTCAACCCCTTTAATAAATTGTATTATAGCTTTCATAATGCTCCTAATTAAATTATTACTATTATTCTAATATTTTTATAAATAATAGAGAACTATATATGATTAAAAAAAAAAAAACAACCCAAATAAAAAGAAGTATCTAAAAATTGACTTTTTTATGAAGTTAAACTATAAGATGATCGTATTAACTCAAAATAATAATACCAATACTAGTAGTAACAATTATTATTGTTACTAAAAAAGATAATAATAAATTATTATATAATATATAACCTATGCGAAACAAAACAATCCAAGTAATTTTAACTAAAGATGTTCAAAAATTAGGAAAACAAGGTACTCTTATTAAAGTTAAACCAGGATATATTAGAAATTATCTAATCCCTTTAAAACTTGGTAAAATAGCTACACCTAGTTTAATTAGCCAATTTGAATTGCAACAAAAAGAATCGGAAGTAAAACAAATACAATTTAGTAAAAAGTGTATTATTAATAAAGAATTACTAGAAAATTCTGGTAAATTTACAATTACAAAAAAAATATCCGAGAATGGTATTTTTTATGGTAAAATTACAAAAAAACATATATTAGATTTAATCATAGATAACGTAGATTTAACTATAGATTTAAATAAAAACCAATTAGAACTACCTGATATGAAAGAATTAGGGGAATATATTATTGAAATTATTTTAACAACAGATGTTATCGCTAAAATTAATATCGAAATATTACCAGAATAGAATATTGTGGAAAAGAGGGACTTAGAATTATCTGATTCAGAAACAATACTCCCTTACAACCTATTAGCTGAGAAACTAGTCCTAGGAAGTATATTAACAATACCTGAAGCTATTTTGTTGGTTAGTGAAAAATTACCCATTGAAGCTTTTTATTTAAAGACTCATCAAATTATTTATAAGGCTCTATTAATACTTTATGCCGAAGGTAAAACAATTGATTATATAAATTTAATTACATGGGTTCAAGATAATGGTGTTTTACCAAAAATTGGTGGAGCCCATGTAATTATAGATCTTTTAAATCAGATGCATACCTTAAGTAACCTAGAAGAATACATAGCCTTAATTTATGAAAAATACTTAAGAAGATCATTAATCGAACTTGGTGAGGAAATAATTGAAAGTGGTTATTTAACTGAAATACCATTAGAAACCATTTTCACAAAAATTGAACAAAACTTTTTTCTCATATCTGAAACTAAATCAAAAAAACATATGATTAGTGTCCAAGAGGGATTACAACAAGTTTTAAAAGAAATTGAAGAAGGTTTAAGGATACCAAGGTTACCTGGATTAAAAACAACATTCCTAGAATTTGATATAATAACTCAAGGATTCCAAAATTCTGACCTTATTATCATCGCTGGGCGCCCTTCAATGGGTAAAACTGCTTTTGCTTTTAATTTAGCAAAAAATATTGCCCAAAATCATAAAACAGGAGTAGTTTTTTTTAGCCTAGAGATGACTCGCCAACAATTGATCTATAGATTATTAGCCTCTGAAGTTGGAATAACAAATACAAGATTAAGAGCATCAAGGATTAAAGAAACTGAATGGGTTAAAATAAATAATACTATTAAGGATTTATCACAACTAAGACTTTTTATTGACGATACTCCAGATTTATCTGTGGGTGAAATAAAATTAAAAATAAAAACAATTAATCTTGAATCCTCAAACCAAATAAATTTGGTAGTCATTGATTATTTACAACTACTAGAAGGTGTAAAACAAGATGGGAATAGAGTCCAAGAACTTTCTAAAATTACAAGAGCTTTAAAAAAGTTAGCCCGTGACTTAAATATCCCAATTATTGTTTTATCACAATTGAGTAGAAATGTAGAGAGTAGGGTAAACAAAAGACCAATCTTAGCAGATTTAAGAGAAAGTGGTTGTATTAATTTTTCAGTTAGAAAATCTACTGCTGAGATAAATAAAATAAAAGATAATTCTATTTTTTGTTGGACGGGTGATTGTATCTCTAAGCAAAAGATTTCCGATATCAAATTCACTGGTCAAAAACCTATTTATAGATTAGAAAGTAATTTGGGTTGGTCTTTGCTAATAAGTAGTAATCATAAAATCTTAACAGATAAGGGTTGGAAAAAAATTGATCAATTAGCCTTGGATAATTTTATTAGTGCCAAATTATTGCTAGGGTTTAAATCTTTAAATAATTTAAGTAAGTATTCAATTACATGGGATAAAGTAACTAGGATAAGGTATCATAAGTTAGCCCCTGTTTATGATTTACATATCTCAAATTACTCAAACTATTTAACTAACCACTTAATTATTCATAATTCCATTGAACAAGACGCAGATGTTGTCATTATGCTATACCGTGATGAGTATTACAATAAAGATACTTTAGAAAAAAATTTAATTGAACTAATTATAGCTAAACATAGAAATGGTCCAGTTGGATCCACAAAATTAATCTTTGACCCAAAATACCTTAGGTTTTTTAATATTTAATCACTTATTCTACTCTTGGGAACTTAGGTTTCTAACTTTTATAGTATCTACTAATAAAAAAATATAGAATAAATTTTTTTATAATTACTGATTAGTTAAAATTTAATTTGACCTAGAAGATAGAATTGGTTTAATCTATATTTTAATACTTTTGTGTTTGGTCTCTAGAGCGTCCTTAGTTCAGTTGGTAGAACATAGGTCTCCAAAACCTAGTGTCGAGGGTTCAACTCCTTCAGGGCGCGTATCGTATAAAACAAATTAGAGGAATTCACTCATCATAAAAATTAAAAACTAGAAATCTTATAATAAATTTTTAATTTTAAAATTATTAAATTCAAAAAAAAATATATATATGGCAAAAAAAGTAACTAGCATAATAAAACTTGCGTTATCTGCAGGGAAAGCTGTTCCTGCACCTCCAGTAGGTCCAGCTCTTAGTCAACACGGGGTTAATATTTCGGCTTTTTGTAAAGAATACAATGCAAAAACAGCTGACCAAATTGGTTTAATTATACCAGTAGAAATATCAGTATATGAAGATAGATCTTATACATTTATACTAAAAACTCCACCAGCTTCAGTTTTATTAGTTAAAGCTACTAATATAAAAAAAGGTGCGTCGGAACCAAATAGACAAATAGTAGGATCAATCACAGCAAGTGAGATAAGAAAAATAGCCGAAATTAAATTACCAGATTTAAATACAAAAAATTTAGATAGTGCTGTTAAAATTATTGCAGGGACTGCAAAAAATATGGGAATCACAATAACTGATTAACATTTAACAAATTTTAAATAACGGGTCCAAAAAAAGAATGAGGAAATTAAATAAGCGAACGAAAGAGAACAGACAAAAAATAGAAAAACGCTTATATAGTCAAAATGATGCAATTCGTCTTTTAAAAGAAACTGCAAATGCCAAATTTATAGAATCAGTTGAAGCACATATTTCTTTATCAATTGATCCAAAGTATAGTGACCAACAATTACGAAGTACCCTAATTTTACCTAAAGGAACTGGTAATACGAAACGTATTGCAGTATTAATGCCTTTAGAAAGTATAACACCAGAGTATAAAGAATTAGCTGATATAATTGGTTCTGATGACTTAATAGAAATAATCACTAAAGGTGATATAAATTTCGATATCCTAATTGCTACACCTGACATGATGCCAAAACTAGCCAAGTTAGGTAGAATTTTAGGTCCAAAAGGGTTAATGCCATCACCAAAAGCTGGTACAGTAACAACTGATGTGAAATTAACTTTAGAAGAATTTAAAAAGGGTAAATTAGAATATAGAGCAGATAAGACAGGTATTGTTCACTTATTAATTGGGAAAAGTAATTTTCCTGATTCTGATTTATTAGAAAACCTAGTTGCTGTCTATACTTCGATTGAAAATAATAAACCTCCTGGAGTAAAAGGACGTTATTTTAAAACTTTCCATATCTGTAGTACAATGGGACCTTCAATCGAAATTGATATTTCTGCCTTAAAACTTTAAATTAATTAAACTAATAATTATCTTTTGACAAACGAATTAAAAAATATAAAATAAAAATATGACTGAAAAAATTTCGACTTTAATCGATGAACTAAAAACATTAACTTTATTAGAAGCAGCAGAACTAGTTAAAGCTATAGAGGAAACATTTGATGTTGATGCATCTGCTGGTGGTGGGGTTATGATGATGAGCCAAGGTGGAGCAGCTTCTGACGCTGGTGAAGCAGCTGAAGAAAAAACAGAGTTTGATGTTAGCTTAGATGAAGTGCCTAAAGATAAAAAGATCCCTATCTTAAAAATAGTTCGCTCTATAACAGAACTAGGCTTAAAAGAAGCTAAAGAATTAGTTGAGAATACCCCAAAAGTTATAAAAGAAGGATTAACAAAAGCTGCTGCAGAAGAAACTAAAAAAACACTTGAAGATGCTGGTGCAGTTGTAACTCTGAAATAATTGTTTAACTACTCCTTTAGTAAATCTAAAGATCAATCATGTTTTTCTACACTGTGTAGAAAAACATGATTGATCTTTAGATTTACTAAAGGAGTAGTTAAACAATTATTTCAATAAATACTTTTCAATTTTTTAGAAAATTTCTTCTTCTGCGTGAGAAATAAGCTCACAATCTGATTGAGGGTAAGCTACACAAGTTAATATAAAGCCTTTATCAAGATGTTCTTCTTCTAAAAAAGCTTGCTCTGATTGCTCTACAGTACCTGCTTTTAATTGACCTGTACATGATGAACAAGCTCCCGCACGGCAAGAATATGGAAGATTTAAGTCTTGCTCTTCAGCTGCTTCTAAAATAGTTTGGTCGTCAGGGCAATCAATAACTTTATCAATCTCTAAGTCTACGTTTACAATGTGTATATTAAATCCCATACAATTAAATTTGGTTTAAAAATAATAAATATTACAAGCAAAATTTATTTTAATCTAAATAATAACGTAATATATAATACAGGTAGTTAGATAATTTGTCAAAGTTATAATACTTATATATAAATTGCATAGTAAGAAAGTCAAAAACATGTTCACTTAATAGGAGCTTATAACAAATGGCATTACCATGGTACCGTGTTCATACTGTAGTTCTTAATGACCCAGGCCGATTAATTGCAGTTCATTTAATGCATACAGGATTAGTTGCAGGATGGGCTGGTTCAATGGCATTATACGAATTATCTATATTTGATTTCTCAGATCCTATTTTAAACCCAATGTGGCGTCAAGGTATGTTTGTTATGCCTTTTATGACTAGATTAGGTGTTTCTGACTCATGGACAGGATGGGATATTGCCGGAGAAAGATCTGAACCAATTGTAAGTTTATGGTGTTACGAAGGAGTAGCCTATAGTCATATTATATTATCAGGTTTATGTTTCTTAGCTGCTGTTTGGCATTGGGTTTATTGGGATCTTGAATTATTCCGTGATCCAAGAACAGGTGAGCCTTCTTTAGATTTACCAAAAATTTTTGGTATACATTTATTCTTATCTGGTTTATTATGTTTTGGTTTTGGTGCATTCCATGTTACTGGATTTTTTGGTCCTGGTATTTGGGTTTCCGATGCTTATGGATTAACAGGTCAAGTTCAACCGGTAGCACCTTCATGGGGAGCTTCAGGTTTTAATCCTTTTAATCCTGGTGGAATTGCCTCACATCATATGGCAGCAGGAAGCTTTGGAGTCTTAGCAGGTGGTTTTCATTTAACTTTACGACCTCCTCAACGTTTATACCGTGCATTACGAATGGGTAATATCGAAACAGTATTATCTAGTAGTATTGCAGCTGTCTTCTTTGCAGCTTTTATTACTTCAGGAACTATGTGGTATGGTTCTGCAACAACTCCAATTGAATTATTTGGACCAACAAGATACCAATGGGATAGTGGATACTTCCAACAAGAAATTGAACGTCGTGTTGAAGTTTCATTAAATGAAGGTTTATCTGAAAGTGAAGCTTGGTCAAGTCTTCCTGATAAATTAGCTTTCTATGACTATATTGGTAATAATCCAGCAAAAGGTGGTTTATTTAGATCTGGTCCTATGAACAAAGGTGATGGAATCGCAGAAGCTTGGTTAGGACATCCAATTTTTAGAGATCGTGAAGGTCGAGAATTAGCTGTACGTCGTATGCCAGCTTTCTTTGAAACTTTCCCTGTAATTCTAATTGATAAAGATGGAATTATTCGTGCAGATATACCATTCAGACGTGCTGAATCTAAATATAGCATAGAACAAGTTGGTGTTAACGTTAGTTTCTATGGTGGTAAATTAAATGGGCAATCATTTAAAGATGCACCAACAGTGAAAAAGTTTGCTCGTAAAGCTCAACTTGGTGAAGTTTTTGAGTTTGACAGAACAAGTTTAGAATCTGATGGAGTATTCAGAAGTAGTCCACGTGGTTGGTATACTTTTGGTCATTTAAATTTAGCATTATTATTCTTCTTAGGTCATTTATGGCATGGTTCACGTACTATATTCCGTGATGTGTTTACTGGTATTGGTTCAGAAGTTACTGAACAAGTAGAATTTGGTGCATTCCAAAAATTAGGTGATGAAACAACTCGTAAACAAGGTGTAGTATAATTTATTTTTTTAATTAATTAAAAGGAAAAAATATGGGCATAGACTTTTCACAACTTTCACAACCAGCATTAGTGTATGCAACTTTATTGATAGGAACACTAATGGTTCTCTTTTTTGCTGTTTTCTTCCGTGATCCACCTAAAATACTTAAAGAATAATTATTTATAGTTTATCTTTTCTATCTATATGAAATTTTATTTTATATAGATAGAAAAGATAAACCATAAAGTTGATTTATAAGTATTAATCTTCATGTTCCTCAAAGGGATCTCTCAAAAATTTTGACCCCGGCCCAAACGCCGTATAAGTTGAATACGCAGTTATTCCTATTAATAAGCTAGATACAAAAATTATTAAAATTGTAGATGTTTCCATAGTTTTTACTTTATTTATAATTATTAAATTACTATACTGACAAGAAATTGTTATTAATTAACTTAAACTTTATTACATTATGGCTTTCAAAACAAAATTAGGTGATATTTTAAGACCTTTAAATTCTGAATATGGTAAAGTAGCACCAGGTTGGGCTACAACATTACTTATGGGTATCGCTATGCTATTATTTTTAGTTTTTTTATTAATTATTTTACAAATCTATAATTCATCATTAATTTTAAATGATGTTGATGTAGATTGGCAAAGTTTAGGTAATTAACTTAAATCGTAACTTATAGGTAATGTTTATTGTATTACATTTTATTTAAAAATAAAATATAATGCAATAAACATTACCTATAAGTTACGATATTAAGATAATGGTTGTAATTTAGTTTTCTTAGGTAACCCAGTATAACTACTTACAAATTTTTCGAAATCTTTTCCATCAATTGTCTCTATTTGTGTTAATAATGTTGCCAATTGGTCTAATAATAAACGGTTTCTTTCTAATATAGTACAAGCTTTATCAAATCCATCTTCAACAATTTCAATAATTTGCATATCAATCTGATCTGCAACATCAAGGAAACAATCTGGTCTTGTTTGTAAACGGCGACCAAAGAATATTGAAGGTTGTGGTAGATCCATAGCCATTGGCGTTAAACTAGACATACCAAACCTTGTAACCATTTGTCGCGCTAAAGAATTTACTTTAAAAAAGTCATTACTAGCCCCACTTGTTATTTCCATTTTTCCAAAAATAACTTTTTCTGCTGCTCTTCCGCCAAGAGTCCCTATTAATCTAGAAGATAATTGGCCTCTAGTTAAAAGAGGTTGCTCATCAGGCGTAAACCAAGTTAATCCTTGAGCACGCCCACGAGGAATTAAGGTTACTTTTTGAACATCATCATGATTTTTTAATAAGGTACCAGCTAACGCATGTCCAACTTCATGATAAGCAACTAACCTTTTATTTCTAGAATCGTTTAAAAGAACCCCCTCTAGACCGGCAATAATTCTTTCAATAGCTGTATATATTTGTTTAATTGATATTGTTTCTAGGTTAGCACGGGCTGTTAAAATCGCAGCTTCGTTAAGTATATTAGCTAAATCGGCCCCTGAAAAACCAGCAGTTCTTTGTGCAATAAATTTAAGGGATGTTTTAGAGTCTATATTTTTATTTCGACTATGGACTTTCAAAATCTCTATACGCCCATAGATATCTGGTAAGTTAACTGTTATTTGTCGATCAAAACGACCAGGACGTAATAAAGCGGAATCTAAAACATCAGCTCTGTTTGTAGCTGCAATAACAATTATACCACTTGTAGGCTTAAACCCATCCATCTCTGTTAAAATTTGGTTTAATGTTTGTTCTCTCTCATCATTAGTTCCTCCAACACCTGTTCCCCTTTGTCTACCGATTGCATCAATTTCATCAATAAACAAGATACATGGAGAATTTCGCTCTGCTGTTTCAAATAAATCACGGACGCGGGAAGCACCTATCCCAACGAACATTTCAACAAATTCTGAACCAGAAATACTAATAAATGGTACACCTGCTTCTCCTGCAATTGCTTTTGCTAATAAAGTTTTTCCTGTTCCAGGAGGTCCAACTATGATAACTCCTTTTGGAGGATTAGCACCAACAGCTGTAAACAATTGTGGCATTTTAAGAAAGGAAACAAATTCTTCGAATTCTTGTTTAGCTTCATCAATACCAGCAACATCACTAAAGGAAACACCAGTATTTGCATCTAATTGAATTTTTGCACGCGCTTTACGTAAGTTACCAAAGAAGTCATAATTACTACCTTCAGAAAAAAATAGTTGGAAAACAACTAAAAGTAAAACCGGAACTAAAAGAGCACTTAGAATAGACCATGCTGATTCAAAAGTTACAGCTGGGTGTGCTGTAAAGTCTATTTGAAATTCTCTTAATTTTAAAATTAAAGATGAATTACGGATAGGCACTTTTACACCGATATGCTGCAATTTATCACCTAAGGAACCAAAAGCATCAAATACTACGATTTCAGCGTTTTCATATAAATCTACTTTTTTTATATCACCATTTTCTAAATAACCTAAAAATTTATCAAAAGAAATCATTTGACTTGGATGACTCTCTTTAAAATTAATTAAATTACTTCCTAATTCTAAAAAGTTATCCCACTTAAAATAAACAAAACCTGAAATAACTGCTAACCCAACCAAAACTATATAGAAAATCTTTGGGGTTTCATTTTTCATAAATGCCTCTCCTTAGCACACGTTAATAATATAGTATTATTAACACATATCAGAGTAAAAAACAACTAAATAAAAATTTTATGTAAACTTAATAAAAAATAAAATATAATTTCATTTATAACTATTAATTAAATTATTTCTAAGGGACAAAAATACTATGGTAGAAAAAGGAGCAAAAGTACGTATTTTAAGAAAAGAATCTTATTGGTATAATGATGTTGGAACTGTTGTAATAGTAGAAAAAGTTGCTTCAAATTACCCTGTTTTAGTTAGATTTGTAAAAGTCAACTATAGTGGAACAAATACATCGAATTTTAAACAAGAAGAGTTAATAGCAGCATAGTATTTTTATTTATATATGTGTGCCAGTTTTAAATTTAAAACTGGCACACATATATAAATAAAAATACTATTTGTAACTATATAATTCAGTTGACACACCTGGTGAAAGGTCTAATATTAATAGAGTATTAACGATTTCTTTCGAATCCGATTGAATGTCAATAATCTTTTTATATCGACGGATCTCAAACTGCTCTCGAGAGTCCTTATTTACATGTGGAGACCTTAAAACACAATATGATCTTTTTTTTGTAGGGAATGATATAGGGCCCGCTACATTTAAAATCGATTTTTCATTCGCTAAAGCATCTAATATTTTTTTGCAGCATTCATTTAATACTAAATGATTAAAAGACTGTAAAATAATTCGTATTTTTTCTTTTGACATAAAAATATAACTTATTGAATAATTTTTGAAACAACACCAGCACCAATAGTTCGACCACCTTCACGGATAGCAAATCGCATCCCTTCTTCAATCGCAATTAAAGAAATTAATTTTGCTGTCATTTTAACACGGTCACCTGGCATAACCATTAATGTTTTTTCACCTTCATCAGTAATAAAACTTATAATTTCACCTGTAACATCTGTTGTTCGTACATAGAATTGAGGTCTGTACCCTGGGAAAAACGGAGTATGGCGACCACCTTCTTCTTTCGTTAAAATATAAAGTTCAGATTCAAAAGTGTTATGTGGTGTGATTGTTCCAGGTTTTGATAAAACCATTCCACGTTCTATCTCATCTTTTTGTAACCCACGTAATAAAATACCGACATTATCTCCTGCTACACCTTCGTCTAAAGTTTTTTGGAACATTTCAACACCAGTTACTGTTGTTGATTTAGTATCACCTAAACCAACTAGATCTACTGTTTCACCTACTTTCACAATACCACGGTCAATTTTACCAGTAGCAACTGTCCCTCGGCCAGTAATTGAAAAAACATCTTCAATCGCCATTAAGAATGGTTTATCAACATCACGTATTGGTGTTGGGATATAACTATCAACTGAATCCATTAGACTATAAATTTTATCAACCCATTTATTATCACCTTTTTTTAAAGTAGGTTCATTATTAATGGCATCAAGAGCTTGTAAAGCAGAACCAGTAAGTATTGGTATATCATCACCAGGGAAATCATAATTAGATAATAACTCTCTAACTTCTAGTTCCACTAATTCTACTAATTCAAGATCGTCTACTTGGTCTTCTTTATTTAAGAATACTACGATATGGGGTACACCAACTTGTTTAGATAATAAAATATGCTCACGTGTTTGAGGCATAGGACCATCAGCAGCTGAAACAACTAAAATTGCCCCATCCATCTGTGCCGCACCAGTAATCATATTTTTAACATAATCTGCATGTCCTGGACAATCTACATGGGCATAATGACGACTTTCTGTTTCATATTCTACATGTGCTGTATTTATTGTAATTCCACGTGCGCGTTCTTCAGGTGCTGCATCGATATCTTCATATTTTTTTGCATTAGTAGAATCACCTGTAAGTGATAAAACAGCTGTAATTGCAGCCGTTAATGTAGTTTTACCATGATCTACATGTCCAATTGTTCCAATATTTATATGTGGTTTCGTACGGTCATATTTTTCGCGAGCCATAATATATAGTCCTTGTGTTATTTTATATTTTTTACTTTTGGCGTTTAATTAAATAAAATTTAATTAATAAAAATGCTTAAGAACGGAAATGGGCAAAAGCTTTATTTGATCTTGCCATACGGTGAGTTTCATCTTTTTTACGGATTGCATTACCAGAACCCTTAGAAGCGTCTATAATTTCATTTGCTAATTTAATTGCGATTGTTTTTCCCGAGCGAGCTCTAGCAAATTGTATAATCCAGCATAAACCTAAATTAATACCTCTAAATTTTTTTACTTCAATAGGCACTTGGTAAGTAGAACCTCCAACACGCTTAGCTTTTATTTTAACTGCAGGACTTACATTTTTTACAGCTTTTTCAAAAATCTTTAGTGGTTGGTTGTTTGTTCTCTCTTTTATAATATCAAAGGCTTCATAAATTATTTTTTGTGCTACAGTTTTTTTACCACTTTTTAGAATTTTTGATATCATTAAATTTACTAAAAAACTATCATAAACTGAGTCAGCTATGGGAAATTTTCTTTTTTTATTTGTACGACGTGACATAATTTATTTTATTAACCTTTTTTTTATTTTACTGGTTTTTTCATCCCATATTTTGAACGACCCTGACGTCGATCTTTTACCCCAATTGTATCTAGAGTTCCTCTAATAATATGATAACGTACTCCTGGTAAATCTTTTACCCTCCCACCACGAAGTAAAACTACAGAATGCTCTTGTAAGTTATGGCCAATCCCAGGAATATAAGCTGTAACCTCAAATCCAGAAGTTAACCTCACTCGAGCTACTTTTCGTATCGCTGAGTTTGGTTTTTTTGGTGTGATTGTATGAACCCTTGTGCATACACCGCGACGTTGAGGACAACTCTTTAATGCAGGTGATTTTGTTCGGGGCTGAATTTTTTTACGTCGTACTCGAATAAGTTGTTGTATAGTTGGCATATATTTAAATTTTAATTAATTAATTTCTAGGTTTTAGCTAACCACATTTTCAATCTTGTATTTTTTTAAGAACCTTTCTACTCGACCTTCGGTATCGATTATTCTTTGTGACCCTGTATAAAAAGGATGGTTACCTGACCAAATATCAACATGTAATTCAGGTTTTGTTGAACCTACAATCATGATTAATTGACCATCATAATAGACTTTTGTATCATTAAACCATTTTGGATGTATATTCTTTTTAGGCATATAAATAATGTTTATAATAAGTATATAGTAAAATATTGTTTTGAATTAACGTTTTGAGTACTGAGAAGCTTTTCTGGCTTTTTTTAAACCATATTTACGACGTTCTTTAATTCGTGCGTCACGTTTTAAAAAACCTTCAAATTTTAAAATAGGTCTGAAATTAATCTTATCTACTTTACAAAGAGCTCTTGCAATCCCTAATCTTATTGAATCAGCTTGCCCAGTTAAACCACCGCCTTTGACATTCGCAATAATTTTATACTTTTTATCTAATTTAACTTTTTTTAAAGGTAAGCTTATTTGGTTTAAATAAGTAAAATTTTGTTGAAAGTATTGTTCTGCTTTATGACCATTTACTTCACATGTTATTTGAGAAGTCGATTCTGTAAAAGGTACTAAATAAACGATTGCTGTAGATTCTTTTTTTCTACCAATCCCATAAATATAAGGATTAGTTTGGTTTTTACTTGTCATAGACTTTAATTATTATAATTCTATTTTTTGAGGTTTTTGAGACATATGGGGATGCTCTTGACCTTTGTATACTTTTAATTTTGTAAATAGTTTTCGACCTAAACGATTTTTTGGAAGCATTCCTTTAATGGCCTTTTCAAGAATACGTTCTGGTATACGAACTTGTAAATCTTCAAAACTTTCAACTGTTTTTCCACCAGGTCGACCTGAATGGCGAAAGTATAATTTTTGTACTCGTTTCTTACCACTTACATTTATTTCACTTGCATTTACTATTATAATGTAATCCCCAACATCTTGTGCAGGTGTAAAAATAGTTTTATTTTTACCTCTTAGTAAATTAGACACTTCTGTAGCTAATCGACCTAAACATTTATCTTTTGCATCAATTATATACCATTGCTGTTTTAAATCAAGTTTCGACGGAATAAAAGTATCTTTCATAATAATATTAAATTCTATAATAAAGTTGGATGCGGATAAAAATTCCAATAGTATAAAGTACTAACCATTAGGTGGTTCATAAAAAAGTGTTAATTTATTCTTTATTTCTTCTACTGATTTTGGGCCTAGCCCTTCTATAGTTATTAAGTTAGGAGAAGGGTATTCCATTAAATCCCAAGTAAAATTTATATTAACCTTATTCAAAGCGTTAATTATTCGGTTTGATAAACCTAAGCCTTTTAAAGACCCACTCTCCATATCAGTCACGCGTTTTAGTAGTCTTTCTTCTGGTGTACTTTTTTTACTAATATTAGTTTTCTCTTTTTCTTGCTTTTCTCTGTTTTCTATAACTTCAATTTTTTCTTTTTCAGACTTTATTTCCGTTTCTATAACTTCAATTGTTTCCTTCTTTAGCTTTACTTTCGTTTTTTTTATTGTTTTATCAACTTCTAATGGGGCATTTGTAGAAACCCTATCTTTTTCAATAGGTTTTTCTATTTCCTTATAATTAAAACAAGGAAACTCCATATTAGTAATTGTTGATAACATATAACCTATCATATTACGGGCTTGTATCAATGCCTGGTGAGGCAATAAAGTACCATTAGTAAAAATCTCTAGATGAAGTTCCTCGTTTGTATTTTCAACATCCTGCGGTAATGGTTTAATATAAGAATTAACCTTCAATACTGGTGCAAAATTAGAGTCGATTGGAATAAAATCTGTAGCTCCTTCTAGTTTTTGGTTTTTAGCTAGAATATAAGATTTCCCATATTCTATTTTTATTGCTAATTCAATTACTGATTCATCAGAGATTGTTAATAAATGAGTATTAGGGTTTAAAACTTTAATACCATTAGGTAAAGTAAGGGCTCCTGCAGTTATTATAGCTGGCCCTTGTGCTTTTAACAGTCCATAACAAGCTTGACCGGTGTTATTTTGGTCATATATAATAATTTCTTTTAAATTTAATATAATCTCAAGAAGATCTTCACGAACACCTTCTAAAGGTGTGAATTCATTATTTACACCGGCAACTCGAACACCAGTAATTCGAAAGCCATATAAATTTGAAAGTAAAGCACGTCTTAACATATTACCGATTGTAGTGCCCTCACTTTGTTCTAATGAAGTAAAAACAAAATGTCCATAAAATTCATTATGGTTTAATAAATCTAAGTCTACACACTTACATTTACTATTTATCTTCATTATTTATCTCCTTTTGGTTAATATCTATGTATTTTAGTTGTATAGAACTATAACAACTATATACGTTGTAGTTACTTTTATAAAATTGAATTATTTTATTGTTTTTACAAAAAATTTAAGTTAATTCATTTTAAACTCTTCTACGTTTAGGAGGGCGACAACCATTATAAGGTATAAAAGTTACATCTTTTATAGAAACAATTCTTATACCTTTTTGATAAACTGCTCGAATAGCAGGTTCTCTACCTGGCCCAGAACCTTTGATAACAACTTCTAATCTCTTAAGCCCATATGCTTCTTTAGCTATCAATGCAGCTTTTTCGGCAGCTTTTTGGGAAGCAAATGGGGTGCCTTTTCGCGATCCTTTAAAATCTACAGTCCCCGATGAAGCCCATGATAATGTGTTTCCATTTAAATCACTTACCGTTACAATTGTATTATTAAAAGTAGCGTGTACATGCATAGTTCCAGTAACAATAGTGCGCTTCATTTTTTTTTTCATTTCTTACATTCTCCAACCTGGGGTTAAATTTTCTAAATATGGTTTACTTGTTTTTTCCTGCCACCGTTTTTTTTCCTCCTCTTCTAGTTCTACCATTAGTTCTTGTTCGCTGACCTCGAACAGGTAACCCTGCACGGTGTCGACGCCCTTTAATAGAACCATTCTCCATTAACCTTTTTATATTTAAATTTGTTAAACGGAATAGGTCAGCCTCAAGTTGGTAATTTTTTTCTAAAACCTTTCTCAGATTACTAATATCTTCATCAGATAAATCTTTTGTTCTTACACCTGCTTCATCGGCATCTTTTAATCCTGCTGTGTCTAAAATTTCTTGAGCTCTAGATAAACCAATACCGTAGATCCCCGTTAAAGCATATTTAATTTTTTTATTGTTTGCCAGATCTATTCCAAGAAATCGAACCATATTTTATCTCCATTTTCTTTTTTAATTTAACCTTGTCGTTGCTTATGTTTAAGATTAGTACAAATTACTTGAACTCGACCATGGCGACGTATAATTCTACATTTTTCACACATTTTTTTTACTGAAGCTCTAACTTTCATATTTTTATAAATTGTATAATTTTTTTATTTTAACTCATTCTAAATTACTTGGTTACTGCAAAAATTTAAAACATAGTTTCAGCATTTAATAAATTCCTAACTTTTCTAAAAGTATCTACTAAAACATTAACCAAAATAAGTTGAGAGGTTAACCCAAACCCACGTAAATTTAAATTATTTACTGGTAATAAATACTCTAAACCGTTAAGTAGAATCAGAACACCAATAAGAAAGACCGCATTTAAAATTGTTAATCTTTTAATGGTTATTGATAAGTAACTTTGTGTTGACTTCCCTGGAGTTATTCCTTTTATTGTTACAGAATTTTTACGGAATTGTTCAGTCATATCTTTTGGGTCTAAAAGTATAGTTGAATAAAATGACGTAAAAAAAAAGACTAATATACCATAGGTAGACCAATAAAAAATTTTCCCAACCCCTAACGTTAAATTTGTAGAAAGAGAATTTAAAAAAGAAAATAATTCGATATTAACAAGTTGTCCGTAGATTAAATTAGTAAGAGAAGATAAAATAACCATCACCGAAGAAGTAAAAACTAAAGGCATTACTCCTGCTTGGTTAACACGAAGAGGTAAATTACTATTATTCCATAATGAAAATTTATTTACATTACGTAATAATTGACTTGCAGAAACTAATGGTATTTTCACCATTGCCTCATTTATATAAATACACCCAACTGTCGTTAATAAAAATATCCCACCAATAAAAAAACTAACTATAATATTTTGGTTTGACAAAGCTAAAATCATAGCTCTAAGTTGGTCAGGGAAATTTGAAACAATATTAAAACAAATTAATATAGATGACCCATTACCTATACCATCTTTTGTAATCAATTCACTAAACCATAAAATAATCATTGACCCCGCTATTAATGTTAGGCTTATTTGAATTAAAACCAAAACGTTCCAGTTAAATATTAATGGACGAAAACTATAAGTTGTGACAATACTTTCAATAATGGCACAAAAAAAAGTTAAATATCTGGTATAATCTGTAAGCTTACGTCGACCATATTCACCTTCTTCTTTTTGTAATTTTAAAAGAGTTGGGTTAATAGTAGTTAAAAGTTGAATTATAATAGAGGCATTTATATTAGGTAAAATACCAAGACTTAATATACTAAAAGAAGCATTTTCACCTCCAGAAAAACTATTCAAAATCGTAGCAACTGCCGTTGTTGAAGTATTTGATTCTAATAAAGGAGAAAATGTTTTAATATCTATATAAGGAAGCGGTATAAAGCTACCTATCCTAACTAATGTAAGTAAGCCAATTGTTAAAAAGAAACGTTGTCGAAAAGAAGGAGTATTTTTACTTCGTAATTGTAAATTCATGGAAAAACTTAAATAAATAGATATTTTTCTTATATTAACAAATATTTTTTTCCACTAATCTCGTTAGTTTTATCCTTATTTCCCTAACACTTGTTCTAGGGATATTTGTCGTTTTTGCATAACTTGCTCAATTGTATTTAAACTCTGTAAAGCAACGATAGTAGCCCTAGCATTATTTAAGGGATTATTAGAACCAAGTTGTTTTGATAAAATGTTTTTAATACCTGCAAGTTCTAAAACAATACGTACTGAACCACCAGCAATAACACCTGTTCCTGGTACCGCGGGTCTAATAAAAACTTTCGAACCCCCTGATATACCAACCATAGCATGAGGAATTGTTTTACCTTCAGCAATAGGAATCGTTAGTACATTTTTTTTTGCATCAGTTTCTGCTTTTTTTATCGCAGTACTCACTTCTTCAGCTTTACCTACACCTACTCCGACTCTTTCTTCCATATCACCTACGACAACAGTTGCTCGGAAGCTTATTTTTTTTCCACCTTTTACTACTTTTGAAACCCGAGAAATTTTTACTACCCTTTGTTCCCAACGAATTTTTTTATTTGGAGTGGTCATAAATGTGCTAAAATACTAAATAAATTTATATTTAAAACCTATAATTACTAAAAATTTAACCCAACTAACCTAGCACCTTCAGCTAGTTCTTTTATCCTACCGTGATAAGATTTTTTCCCTCTATCAAATATTATTTCTTTAATATTTTCTTCTAATAATCGTGTACCAATAATTTCCCCGACAATTTTTGAAGCCAGTTTATTTGAAGTTTTATCACATTTTGCTTTTACTTCTAATTCTAAAGTAGAACAACTTATAATTGTCTTTGAACAGGAATCATCAATAACTTGAGCGTAAATATGTTTATTTGAACGAAAAACAGCTAAGCGTGGTTTAAGATTATTACCTTTAATTATTTTCTTCTCTCTCTTTCCCATAATTTATTATTTCCCTGATTTTCCTACTTTACGTTTAATAATTTCACCTTTATATAATATGCCTTTACCCTTATATGGTTCAGGAGGACGTTTACTTCTTATTGTTGCAGCTAATTGACCGACAAGCTCATTATCAAACCCGGTAATAATTATCCCTACATTTTTTTCTACTTTAATCTCAATACCTAAAGGTATTGCTATTAAAACTGGATGACTATAACCTAAATTTAGAACTAAATCTTTATCTTTTAATTGGGCACGATAACCAACCCCTTTAAGTTCAAGTGTACGTTCAAATTTTTGTGAAACTCCAACGACCATATTATTAATTAAAGTTCTACTTAGACCATATAGTTGGTTGGCGATTCGTGTATTTTCATTTTTAGTTACATAAATAATATTCTCACGTAATTCAACTGAAATTAAATCTGAAATTTTTCTAAAAAGTTTCCCATGTGGTCCTGAAACCTCGATATTGTTTTGATTAACCTCAACTTGAACATTAGATGGTACCTTTATAGGTAATTTACCGATTCTTCCCATATAAATTTAAACCTTTATTACCAAATATAACAAATAACTTCACCACCGACGCCTAATTTTTTTGCTTTATTATTTGTAAGAATTCCTTTGGAAGTTGATAATATAGCTATCCCTAGATTACTTAAAACATTAGGTAAATTGCTTTTATTCACATAAATCCTTAAACCAGGTTTGCTTATTCTTTTGATCCCTGTAATAATTGGTTGTCTTTTTTGACTATGATATTTTAAACAAAGTAATAAATATTTTCTATTAGAAACTTCAATTTCTTCAAAATTAGAAATATAACCTTCTTCTTTTAAAATTTTTACAACTGAATAAGTTACTTTCGTTTTTATAACTCGGACAATTTGGTGACGAACCAAATTTGCGTTTCTAATGCGAGTCAGTGTGTCTGCAATAATATCTGTTGTCACTATATTTTCATACTCCTTTTTAATCAGTTAATGGGAAACCAAACTCTTTTAGAAGAGCAATACCTTCAGTTTTTGTTTGTGCTGTTGTTACTATGGAAATATTAAAGCCCTTTATTTGGTCTACATTTTCATAGCTAATTTCAGGGAATACTAACTGCTCTTTTAATCCAAAATTATAATTACCATTACGGTCAAAACCTTTTAAACTCAAGCCTCTAAAATCTCTAATCCTTGGTAAAACAAGGTGAATTAATTTTTCTAAGAAAGCATACATTTTTTTACTTCTAAGAGTTACTGTTATACCCAAAACCATTTCTTCTCGAACTTTAAAACCTGCGATAGATTTTTTTGCTTTTGTTAATATTGGCTGTTGTCCTGTGATTAAACGCATTTCATCAACAGACTTTTGTAATGTTTTATTATTTTGACCATCGACACCTAAACCTCGGTTTAGCTGGATTTTAACTAACTTTGGAACTTGATGGTTATTTTTATAGTTAAATTGTTTAACTAAATTAGGGAATACTAAATCTTTGTATAAAATTTTTAAACTTTTTGCCTCGATTTCATTATCATTTATCATAAAATCTTACTCCTGGTAAAGTGATACATTTGAACTATGGATTGGAAATTCAATCCTTTTAATTTCACCATTTTCTTCAGGTCGTGTAGGTTTAACATGTTTAATTCTTATATTGATACCTTCAATAATAAGTTTGTTTTCTTGTTTTATGATTTGTTTTACAAGCCCAACTTTTCCTTTTTCTTGGCCAGAAATTACTTTAACTTTTTCACCTATTTTTACGTGTACCTTCATTTTTAAAGTAGCTTTCTTCTTCATTTAAATAACCTCAGGTGCTAATGAAACAATTTTAGTAAAATCTTTATCACGAATTTCTCTTGCAATTGGGCCAAAAATTCTTGTACCTTTTGGGTTTTTATCCATGTTAATAATAACAGCTGCATTATCATCAAAACTAATACTAGTTCCATCTTTACGTGAAACAGCTTTTTTTGTTCTTATAACAACAGCTTTAACAATATCAGATCTTTTAGTTAACATATTTGGTGTTGCTTCCTTTACAACCCCAATAATAATATCACCAAGTCTTGCGTATTTGCGACGACCACCTAGTACACGAATGCACATAATTTTTTTTGCACCTGTATTATCTGCTACTGTTAAATACGTTTGTGGTTGTATCATAATAAATTTTAAAACCTTAATTAACGATTACTGCTTTATTTAGTATTTTTTTTACTATCCAACGTTTTTTTTTACTTAATGGTCTACTTTCCTCTAATAATATCTCATCCCCAATATTACAAATATCCTCTGCATCATGTGCTAAATAACGTTTTGTTCTAACTATAATTTTTGAATAAAACTTATGTTTATAACGATACTCAACAGCAACAACAACACTTTTTTGCATTTTATTGCTTATTACAATACCAAGTCTCTGCAGTTTAACCATAAATCATTATTCCTTAAGATAATTTTCTAATTACTTTTTTGTATCATTAATAACTGTGCTAACCTATGCTTTCCATGTTTAAATTGGTGCGATTTAAAAGATTGTTTTGCTCCACGTCGTAAACGCAATTTAAACAATTGCTTTTTTATATTTAAGATTTCATTTTCTAACTCATTTTTATCTAAGTTTTTGATTTCATCGATTTTCGGTAGACTCATAATAGGTATACTTTCTTCTTTAATTTATAAGAAATTTTGTTTTAATTGGTAACTTATAAGAAGCAATCATCATTGCTTCCTTTGCAAGTTTTAAAGGAACACCGCTTAATTCAAACAAAATAGTTCCGGGTTTAACTACAGCTACCCAATAATCAACTGACCCTTTCCCTGATCCCATTCTTGATTCTGCGGCTCTTGCAGTTACTGGTTTGTCAGGGAAAACGGTTATCCATAACTTACCACCACGTTTTGTATATCGTGTAATTGTTCTTCTTGTAGCTTCAATTTGGCGTGACGTTAACCAAGTGGGTTCTAATGCTTGGATAGCGTAATCACCAAAACTAATTTTATTTCCTCTTGAGGCTTTCCCTTTTAATCTACCACGGTGTTGTTTTCGAAATTTTGTTTTCTTAGGGCTAAGCATTTTCTTAAATTTTGTAATGTTATTAAATATTTTTTTTCGCTACTATTTCATTTTTAAAAAGCCATATTTTAATCCCTAAAATGCCATATGTCGTTTGAGCTACTTTATAAGAATAGTCAATATTAGCACGTAATGTCTGAAGCGGGACACGTCCTTCACGAACCCATTCTGTTCTTGCAATCTCAGCACCATTTAAACGACCTGCTATTTGAACTTTAATTCCTTTTAGCTCGTCTTCTGTTCTATAGCGTCGAAGGATTTCTCGGATACATTTTCTGAATGAAACACGCTCTTCTAATTTTTTTACTAAAACGTCAACTAATATACTGGCTTCAGTATATGGTTTTGTTATTTCAACAATATTAATTAAAACTTTTTTGTTTTTTAGAAGTGCACTAAGTTCTTGATCTAATGTTCTTAATAGTGATCCTGATTTACCTACAATACGGCCAGGTACTACAGATTGGATTTCAATATAGATTCTTTTTTTTGTCTCGTTACGTTTAATAATAAGTTTAGTAATACCTGAATAACCGACGTTATTTGAAATTAGGAATTTAGAGATATATTCTCGGATCGTATAGTCCTCTTTTAAAAAAGAAATATAAGAATTTGTTCCACTATACCATAATGATCTATCTTCTTGTATAATCCCCAGTCTAAAGCCTAAAGGATGTGTTTTATGTCCCATAATCTAGTCTCGTATTAGTTTTATTAAAAATTTATTTATGAATCTATTAAGTATTAGGTTCTAAAATTATGGTAATGTGACAAGTAGGTTTACGAATTTGATAACCTCTACCTTGTGCACGTGGTCTAAACCTACGTAATACTGGGCCTTGGTCAGCAAAGACTGTCTTAACAATTAGATCTTCTTTATTCAGACCATTATTATTTTCAGCATTTGCAGCAGCTGAGTTTAATACTTGCCAAATTGGACCACAAGCTCTGTAAGGCATAAATTGTAATAACATTAAAGCTTCTAAATATGTACGCCCGCGAATTTGGTCTAAAACACGTCGCACTTTATGTGATGATATTCTAATGTATTTGCTGACAGCTTTTGATGTTTGTTTATCTTTCATTTATTTGTTAAATATTTATTTCTTTTTTGTACGTCTATCACTACTTTTTATATGTGAACGGAAGTTTCTAGTTGGTATAAATTCTCCAAGCTTATGACCAATAATTTGGTCAGATATAAAAAGCGGGATATGTTTTTTACCATTATATACTGAAATTGTATGACCGATCATCGCTGGAATAATCATAGATGAGCGTGACCACGTCTTAATTGAAGTTTTTTTCCCAGTTTTATTCATTTTCTCAATTTTTTGTAGCAAATGATAAGCTATAAAAGGGCCTTTACGAAAAGATCTTGCCATAAATTTATTTGAAGATAAAATTATAAAAATAATTAAAAGAACAGTTAGTCTTATACTCTCGAACGAACTATATAAATATCGCTGTACTTATCTTTTTTTCTTGTTTTAACACCAAGTGCAGCTTTACCCCAAGGTGTATAAGCTTTTGGACGTCCAATAGTTGCACGACCTTCTCCACCACCATGTGGATGGTCACAAGGGTTCATAACAGAACCACGTACTGTTGGTCTAATGCCAAGCCAACGTTTACGACCTGCTTTCCCTAATTTAACATTATTACTATCTCGATTACTTACGATACCAATTGTTGCATAGCAACTCTTATGAACAATCCTAATTTCTTTAGAGGGTAAACGTACTGTGACATAATTATTCTCTTTTGCTAATATCCTTGCTGAAGTTCCTGCTGCACGAACAATTTGGCCACCTTTATTATAAGACAGTTCTATATTATGAATAGAAGTACCTAAAGGTATATTTTCTAAAGGTAATGCATTACCAATTTCAACAGGCGCATTTGGGCCAGACATGATTTTACTGCCAATCTTTAAAGAATCAGGACAAATTATATAAGTTTTATCACCATTTTCATAATGAATTAATGCAATCCTAGCGTTACGGTTAGGATCATATTCAATAGCAAAAACATTACCTAAAATATCATGTTTTTTACGTTTAAAATCTATAAGACGATATCTTCTTTTATGACCACCACCATGGTGGCGTGTTGTAATTAAACCTTGGTTATTACGACCTTTTTTTCGATGATTTCTTCCAATTAACTTTTTTTCTGGTTTTGTCTTAGTTATTTCATCAAAAGACGAAAAAACAGTATTTCTTGTACCAACAGTATAAACTTTACAAATACGAATAGCCATAAATATTATTCCTCTTCCTCTTTATTTAATAGTTATGTTATTAGTTAGTAGAAAAGAGATCAATTTTATTATCCTTTGCTAATTTCACGATTACTTTTTTGTAACGAGGTCTAACACCTGTAAATTGTCCCACACGACGTTTTTTCTTAGGTAAGTTACAACTATTAACTTTAATAACACTTACATCAAATAAAAACTCAATTGCCTTTTTTATACTAACTTTAGTTAGTTTAGGATCTACTAAGAATGTATATTGGTTATTTTCTAATAATAAGTTTGTTTTAATAGTCGTAACAGGGTATTTGATCAAATCAATACTTGAACTAAATTTTATTCTAGCCATTATAAGTTTCCTCAATTGTTTTTAAACTATCTTTAGTAATCAATAAATTTTTAGCTAATAAAATTTGCTTTAAGTTTAAGTTGTTTGCAACTATTAATTTAATTGTTTTTATATTTCGAGTAGATTTAAGTAATTTCTCCTCTATTTTTGGAACAACAATTAATGTATTTTCAAATAAATTTATACCAAAAATATTTAATACTTTAATAATATTACTTGTTTTATATTCTAAAAAGTTAAAATTATCTATTATCGTAATATCTTTTTGTTTAGCAATTAATAAGCTTCTTAAACTTAATTGCCATTCTTTACGGTTTATCTTACTTGAATATAATTTTGGTTTTGGACCAAAAGAAACTCCTCCACCTTTCCATAAAGGTGATCTATTTGAACCCGCACGAGCTCTTCCAGTACCTTTTTGTCTCCAAGGTTTACGGCCTCCACCTTTTACTTCTGCTCTAGTTAATGTACTGGCACTACCCTGTCTTTCATTAGATCTTTGTGCTAAATATGCACGCTGAATAACATAATTAATTGTATTAGTTGCTTCTTTCGATTTTAAAGTTAATGTTATCTCATCTCCACTTTCTTCTCCTGTTAAGATTTTAACAGGAAAAGTAAGAATTTTTTGTAAAATCATAAATAATTTTTTAGTTTATTATTAAAATTTAATTTGAACGAACAATATTCAGTAAATTACCAGGTTTACCAGGTACATTACCTTTTAGAATTAAAAGATTTTGTTTTGAATCAATCCCTAAAATTTCTAGTTTTGATACGGTAATCTTTTTTGCTCCTAATTGTCCTGCCATTAATTTTCCTGGGAACACTCGACCTGGCGAAGTTCCTGGTCCTATTGACCCTGGAGCTCTATGATTTTTAGAACCATGAGTCATTGGCCCACGTTTAAATTTATGTCTTTTATGGTTTCCACTAAACCCCTTACCTATAGACTTTCCAGTAACATTAACAAATTGACCAATCTCAAAATGATTAACATTTAATACTTGGCCTAATGAGTAATTTTCTAAATCCAGAACTTTATATTCGCACAAATCAGATAAGGGTGGTAACCCATTTTTCTTTAAGTGTCCTAGTTCAGCTTTTTTTAAGTTTAACGTTCGCCCTTTCGAATGCCCAATTTGAACTGCATTATACCCATTAAGTTTTTCCGTTTTAAGCTGAGTAATAAAACATGAGCCAATACGTACTACTGTTACAGGCAAAGCTAAACCGTCTTTATCAAAAACTTGCGTCATGCCAATTTTATTTCCAAATATTCCAATAGACACAATTATTTATACTCCAAATTTATATTTTAGAACTAAATTAATATAGTAAATATACCAATTAAAGTAATCGACATATGGATTAAACGGTTAATAAAATTATTCAATTTTATTAATTAATAATCTAGTTAATTTTTGTCTATGTCCAATCTTTTTACGATATTTTTTTTTGGGTTTCATTTTAAAAACAAGGATTTTTGGCCCTAAAAAATGTTTACTCACTACCCCTTTTACTACAACATTGTTTAAGTAGGGTTGACCGATAAGAGTATTTGTTTTTTGTTTAACAAATAAAACTCGTCTGATTAAAATAGTACTACCGATTTTAAGAATCAACCTATTAAACTCAATAAATTTTTTAGGTTCTACCCAAAATTGACGACCACTGGCTTCTATAATTGCGTATTCCATTGAATAA